AGTTACGATTGGAAATAAACTTTTGTATCTTCATCCATAGATCCTTTACCTATACTTATTCAATTGGAATAGTTAATCCAATTCAAAAAATTATGCTTCGCGACTCCATATCCATAATCCAATTTTTTGATGCAATTTCTAATTGGCCTTTGGATACAAATCGTGAGAACGTATATTTTTCCTCAAATATGCTATTGAGAGGAAAAGGATTAAACCTTTTTAAGAAATAAAGTTTTTGATCGGAGTTAAAAAAAAACCGATGGACCCCTTAACTATTTAAGTTGTTAATAGAACGAATCACACTTTTACCACTAAACTATACCCGCTACATATTCATTATTGTATATGAATGGACCATTTGTCGAACAAAAAAAGGGGTGAGACAAAATCAAGATAGCATCAGAATCATGAAAATTCTAGCGTTGACACGTATTTTGTCTCGCCGGGTACTTAAAATAAAAAGAAGCTAAGCGAAGAGCGGAAAGCTTATTTAAATAACATAATTAAATTTAAATAGCATAACATAAAAAGTTAAGCTTTTCGTTTGTTGGGAAGTCATTACTAAACTAATGGTTCCCGCCTGAAGGGGTGATTGAAGCTAGACTATAAAAATTAGAAATTCTGTATACATGGACCCCCCTTTTTCACCTTCTTTTAAACTGCCAGTGCCAGATCTTATGAATTCGGGTCAATTGAATCTCAACTGTTCAAATAAAGTTTGTCTCTTGAAAAAGTAAATGAGTTATATTAAGTTCTATTCTATTAGAATAGAAATATTTTGAATATTAAACAATGTTAAATGTAATTTAACATTGTTTAATGTATATATATATATATATATGATATGTTATCATATGTGTTTTTTTATTCCTTACTTGACAACAGTAAGAAATTAAGTAATAAACTGAGAAAAAGAAAAATCAATAAAAAAAAAAGAAGAATAAAAAAGAAATATTACATTATAATAAATGGCACTTCGATCATAGGAATGATAATGGAAATTTCTCTTGTTGTTGTTGCTTCAATAACAAGTATTTTTGATTGCTATAAATTCCAAATTAAATCGTTTGATCTATGAAGGATTCATTGGAATAAAAGAAGAAATGTCCCGGCCAGTACTTAAGCAGATCAGGCCGGGAGAATAAACCTTTCGTATAAAATCAAAGAACTAAAATATTCTTTCTATTGAGGAGATCCATTTTGAGTCATTATCCATATTGAATTCCTGATCAATTGCTTTTTCTATCTTTTTCTTATTTTTCTTATACATATTTTATACATATTTTCTTATACATAATATATTTATACTATAATATAAATATTTAGTATAAATATATACCTTTCCTTTTATTTTATTTTATTTAAATTATTTAATATAGTAAATACTTTGTTTAAGTTTAAATAAGTTTAAATTTAAATAACTATTTAAATAATTTCTATTATTTGTTAGAATATTTTATAGAATATTTCAGAATATTTCTAATTCCTATTTTAATAATAGAATTATATAATAAAATAAATAATAATGAAAGTTAAATAAGATTAAATAAATAAAAATAAATAAAATGAAAAAAGAAAATAAATAAAAGAAGGTAGATTTTTATCAATCTTTATTTCACGTGTTACATCACATAACAAATTTCAAATTTGGAATTAGGAGAGATGGCTGAGTGGACTAAAGCGGCGGATTGCTAATCCGTTGTACGAATTATTTGTACCGAGGGTTCGAATCCCTCTCTTTCCGCTTTCTCTGATCGCTTGGGATTTTCAAATTCGAAAAGATTCTCATCCCTTGATTTTATCATAGTTAAATGTATGAAACAAATAAGATTATTAAGAATTAATTTAGAAAAAAGCAAAAAAACTAGAAATTTTTTATTCCTCACGTCCAGGATTGCGTCCTGGATCATTAGATAAGAATCCAAAGATAAAAAGGGAAACAAAGAATATCACTACTGTGTAAACAAAGAGTTTGAGAGTAAGCATTACACAATCTCCAAGATCCTTTTTTTTTTTTGAAAAAGGGGAATAGATTACCTATTTTTTACCACATATACCATTTTATTTGTTTTGACACCCCAAAAAATGAAAAAAAAAAAAATGACTTTTCAAGAAAAGACTTCATTTTTTTTTTAACGAATTTATTTGTAATAAGATTTTTATTCATTCGTTACCCGAAATTTCTTGTCATATCAATAATTAGGTATTGTGGAGTACCTAATAGTCCATACTCACTGGAAGGTCAGAACGGGTAAAAGGCTGATCCAAATTCATCGCTGTGGTTATTCATTCAATATACAAGAATTTCGATTTTTGAATCGAGGGTTCGTAATGTAAGACTTATCTGATCTTATCAATTTTGAGAATTTTTTTATCGAATGCATCATCAATTTAGCAGAGTATTAAAGATTTCATCGAAAACTTACAGCGGCTTGCCAAACAAAGGCTAAGAGAAAAAAGAGTACAGGTATGACAGGCATAACATCTACGATTGGATTGAAAATGGCATAAGCTTCGGGCAATTTGGCGAATAAAAAACTACTCGAATAAAGGACAGAATTAAGACAGATACCGATTAAACTAAAGATATTAAGCATAACAAGCATTTCGTTCTTGTGGATTAGAAAATTTTGAGTTATTTTTATATTATAAGGGAAAAATGAAAAAGGCAGATCAAGAAATCCTTCTTTTTCTTCGGTTCGGACTCTCCCAAATAAAAAATCCCTCCCCTCATTATCATTCTAAAATGAGAATATAAGGAATTCGGCTTTCATACAATATTTTAATTGAATTTTATGTAATGATCAATGAATTTTTTTGATTCTATATCTACATGTCTTGAATCCTAGCAACAAAATATTCCATATGGTTTTATGTATTTGGGTTGGGATTGACGAATAACCAATACCAATATTACTGTTGATTAGTATCGAATAGAAATCAAAATGGGGCGTGGCCAAGCGGTAAGGCTGCGGGTTTTGGTCCCGTTATTCGGAGGTTCGAATCCTTCCGTCCCAGATCGTTTTTCATGAAACGAGAGATGGGATCACACTGCATTCCACATGAAACAAGAATTTGTTAAAGGGAAAAATTTTTTCTTATTAATTTTCAGAATGGTTCTAAGAATCATATCTGAGAATTCGTTTGGTTTCTCACAAACGGAATCAAGTGTCAAATGTGAGTAAAATTGAATATCTTTATTTTCATTCAAAAAAGAGATTTTTGGCCTATTATATCATAAACATTCAGGATATGCTCGTACTACTCATATTCATTTCATATTCATTTTGAAGTTAGTTTCTTAGAGAAACTTTATGTCCCATATCTAATACCTATGAAATGGGAATTATCACATGATGCATTCTGAATCACAATGTGAGAGAAAGACCTCTCTATTCCCTTTCCCCAAACCTAAAGTCAAGTCAATAAAAAGAAAATAAATGATATCCCATCCAATTCCACATAGAATGTAAAGATGAAAGAGTGGGGAGTTTTGAATTTCATCACAGGTCTTAAAACTTCTAATTAAAGTTGGGTTGGCGCGGTAAAAGAAAAAAAAATAGGAAAAACAGATTGATCTGGACCTTATTTTTTTGTATCTTAGATATTATCTGGTTCAAATGAACCATTGTAAATCAATGTAATGTAGTGATTGGGGAGAAATTCGTATATTTCATGTACTTGACTTTAGAATTGATCGAAAATTCTTGAATTTGAAGTAAAACAAAATCTGTATAAAAAACAAGGCCTATGCCTATATGATATATATTATGTATTTTTATTGTATTGTTGTATTTCAGTAACAAGGGCTTTTCGGTTAAGTGAAAAGGATCTGTGATTTATAAAATATCTATAATTAAAATTACCCCGGCTAAGGTAAGAACTCTTAGTTGTATATGATGGATCCGAAAAGATCATACTTCTCTGATTCTTGATTCAGATTTTCTATTTCAGATGAAAGAAAGAATAACAATAACGTAAGGAACTTAATTTTACCTTACACGAGATCTTTTTTTTTTTTTTACTTCATTTTTTTTTCTTGATTGGTACTGGAAGAAGTATTAGAAATCTATATTATCAAAAGTTCGACTTTTTCGGGTCATTGGAATAGCTTATTTGGTTACTAATTGATTTGATTTCGGGATTGTAAATAATTAGTATTCTACTATAGAAACGGAAACCTCTTTTGGAGGTTTCTAGTTTATTTGTTCGAGAAAACTGGATCCTTCATGATTGATCGTCTCGAACAATCTGTTGAAGATGTAAATAATAAAATAAGTCTTAAGCAAACTCGTTTATTCGTCTTATTTATATTTATAAATAAATATTTTCATTCATATGATATAATATGGGGTTAAATTAAAAAAATTCGATCCTTGCTGACCCTTATCCGGATAAATACTTATTTATCCGTAGATAGAAAGTATGGACTATTATATACCGGTTGAACCAATGACTATTCATGATTTTATATTGAATCAATTCCATACCGCTTTGAAATTTCAATTAGAGGAATGTTATGGTAAAACTTCGTTTGAAACGATGTGGTAGAAAGCAACGTGCGACTTGAAGGACATGATCGGCTGTGGATTTTTACATCTGCCATCTTCTATAGTAATGAAGATGCTCTTGGCTCGACATAGTTTGTTCTGTTCTGCCCGGAACCCTATTTGGGTTATAAGTAAATAGTACATGATGAAGCTCGAGAAGAAAGGATTGATTCATTTTTTCAAGGGAAAGAATCTAGGGTTAGTGAAAATCAATAAGTTAGACCAACTTTGTAAGTATATCCTCACTATATATAAATTCTAAATCGAAAGGTTCAAATTCAGAACAAGTTTGAAAAGTCAAATTTTTCGAAATTGGTAAAACTATTTCGATGAAAAGTGTATCACAAGGGAATCAATCGTTCGTATTCTATTTATATAGAATATAATAACAAAAAAAGGTATGTTGCTGCCATTTTGAAAGGAATAAGGATCCCCGAGGTAATGTCTAAACCCAATGATTTCACAAAGCAAAGATAAAGGATTCCGAAACAAGGAAACACTATTTTCAATTGTCTCAACAATTGGATCAGATTGAGGAATAAAAATAGATTCGAAATGAGACAAACAAAAGAGTTTAGAGACGGCTCAATAAATGTCTAAGGATTTTCTTGTCAGAATTACCCAACTTGAGTTATGAGTATGAATGAGATTTCTTCCCTTTTCTGTAAGGAAGAAGAAAAAAGTACTCAATTCAAATCATAGTAAAATTCATGATTTTATGGATCCATTTGCTATTATATACAGAAATTAGAATCATTTTTCTCGAGCCGTATGAGGAAAAAACCTCCTATACGTTTCTAGGGGGGGCATTGTTTATTTACATCTATCCCAATGAGCCATCTATCGAATCGTTGCAATTGATGTTCGATCCCGAAGAGAAGGAAGAGATCTTCGAAAAGTAGGTTTTTACGATCCGATAAAGAATCAAACTTATTTAAACGTTCCTGCTATTCTATATTTCCTTGAAAAAGGTGCTCAACCCACAGGAACTGTTTATGATATTTTAAGGAAGGCAGAATTCTTTAAAGAAAGAACTTCGAGTTAATTAAAGGAAAAAACCAAATAGTTAAATAAATAAAATAAAGTAGGGAAGGGTAACTAGTATCTATCCTTGTGTAATTATTTCTATTTACACACCATTTTCCTTTTTCTTGCTTTATTCATATTTTGGTGGGGGAATTTAATTTAACAACAAACAAGGGGTTAAGCTTGCTTATCGTACTTTTATTGATTGAATAAACCGGGGATTTTTTCTTTACCTTTTCTTTAATTTTTTCCATTCCAATTTCTTATTTATGTTTATGTTGTGCCAATCCAACACAAGTCTTTATTTTATTTACTTGATTTATTTTCTCAACATTGCATTTATATTGACAATGGTGTATCGAACAAATATAATTCGATCGTAGATAAATAGGGCTGTTTATCCCCACCCCATATTGGTTTTTTTTGTTTCCTTCACTCAAATGATGGGTTTGCCTTGCTGCATTTACTCTCATACAAGATGTATTTTCTTAAGGAAAATCAAAAAAGAATTTGATAAAAAATGGGTGGTCTGTCATAATTTTTACATTTCGATTGGGAATATTTTTAATCCGATCTGCTCATTTTGGTATTTTGTATTTCTAATTGATCAGAAAATCTTTCTTTTCGATGTGTTGCTAGTTCAATGTTTTGATAGGGTCGTGCAGTGCAATTCAATTGATTTTTGTATTTCGATTGTATCTACATATCCTATTTATCCGGGTTGCTAACTCAACGGTAGAGTACTCGGCTTTTAAGTGCGACTATGATCTTTTACACATTTGGATGAAGTAACGAATTCGTCCAGACTATTGGTATAGTCTATAAGACCACGACTGATCCTCAAGGGTAATGAATGGAAAAAACAGCATGTCGTAATAAAATCAATTTAGTATTTTATTAGATTTTCTATTTTATTAATTTATTTAATTTGAAATGAAAGTCAAAGTTAAAGTAGAACTTTGAGTTTATCCTTACCGGATCGTTACAGTTCCAAAAGATTGTTTTGATTTTTGGAAGGGGACAAAAGAAATTCACATTTACAGTTGGGTCTATTGAATAAATGGATAGAGCTCTATGGCTCCAATTCTGGTAAAATAAAAAGCAACGAGCTTATATTCTTAATTGGAATAATTACCCGATCTAATTAGACGTTAAAAATGAATTAGTGCCTAATGCGGGAAAGAGTGGGTTCTTCTGTGAGTGAACCATTGATTTTTTCTTTTTTTTTTCAGAATCCTAATTATTCTTTATTATGGATTGTAGACGGATGTGTAGAAGAAACAGTATATTGATTAATAGAATTTATTCCAAAGTCAAAAGAGCGATTGGGTTGCAAAAATAAAGGATTTTTCTCCTGTTGTAATTATAACGAACATAAACCAATTGGATAGAAAAGGAAGGTAAAAGGATCTGTTGATTGGACTCCCTGTTTCTTTTCCGGGGTATATATTTTTTCTTACTATAGTATATACATAATACAATATGTAATACCCTGTTCTGACCATTTTGCACTATGTATGTATCATTTGATAAACCAAGAAAAACCTCCTGCCTCTGGCTCAAGTAGAGTAGAAATGTAAATGGAAGAATTACAAGGATATTTAGAAAAAGATAGATCTCGGCAACAACACTTCCTATATCCGCTTCTTTTTCAGGAGTATATTTACGCGTTTGCTCATGATCATGGTTTAAAGGATTCGATTTTTTACGAACCCGTGGAAATTATTGGTTATGACAATAAATCTAGTTCAGTACTTGTGAAACGTTTAATTATTCGAATGTATCAACAGAATTATTTGATTAATTCGGTTAATTATTCTAACCAAAATCGATTCGTTGGGCACAACAATTATTTTTATTCTCATTTTTTTTCTCAGATGATATCAGAAGGTTTTGCGGTCATTGTGGAAATTCCATTCTCGCT